TTTTTTTTGCATTTTTTGTATTTTATATAAAAAAAAAAAAATTTTTTTGTTGAATTGGATATATATGTTTTGCTTTATACAACAAAAAATTATTTCGTTTCAACTTGGGATTTTAATATAAATATTATTATATATATTACATTTATTTCCATATATTCTTATCATTTATTTAACAATAATCGATTATTAATAATCAACGATTTCTCAGAAGTTTTAGATACCTATGTTTTTAGGGGGAAAGAAATTATTATATAATAATATATTTATATTAATGTACATATATATGTACATTATTACTATAGTATATAAACAATACACTTTATTTATTTATAATTATAATTATTTAAAATAATTAGTTATATTAATTATAATAATATAATTATCTAATTAAATTAATTTACTAATAATATATAATTACATATACTATAGAATAATAACGGATTTAATTATATACTATCTCATACTATATTAAAAGCAATATTATATTAATATAACTGATTTATATTATTTAATCTTTACCATATAGTTAAAAAAAGGTAAAGATTAAATATAGGGGAAATAAACAACCCTTTTCATGTTTGATCCATGTTAATTTTTTTCACATATAATAGAGAAGTTGTTGTTGTTGAAATGGGGAAGATTTATTCTAACTTTTCTTGTTTTTTTATTGTTGTTTTTTTTTTAATTTTCTAGGTATTTTTGATTTTTGTTTGTTTGAGATCGGAATTTTCTATTTTTAATAAACCGGGTGGTTTTTTTGGGAAAGTTTTATTCTTGCTTATTTATTCATTTTTTCTTTATATTATATGCAAGTTTTGTTAAACTAAAAGTTCTTTTTGCAGTGATTTGATTTAATTATTAAGTAATTTTGGAATTAGTAATTGATTTAGTATTGGCATAATTCGTGCCAGCAGCCGCGGTTATACGATTAATGCAAGTGAATATATTTGGTTAAAACAGTTATTTTTATATTTAGGATTAATTTAGAAATTTATAAGGTGAAATTTTAAAATTTTTTTATAATTCTTATTTTAGGATTCTGTGAAACTTAAATAATAAACTAGGATTAGATACCCTATTATTTTAAGTGTTAATTTTGCTTACCTGGGTAGTATTAGTTAGGATCTTAAAACCCAAAGAATTTGGCGGTATCTCATTCCATTTAGAGGAACCTACCCCGTAATTGATAATACACGATTAACTTTACTTAATTTATTTGTTTGTATATCTCCGTTATCAGAAAATCTTTTTGGAGTTATAATTTTCTTAATTTGTAATTTTAAAATATTTCAGGTCAAGGTGCAGCTTATAATTAAGAGGAGGTGGGTTACAATAAATTTTAGTTTATTACGTATTTGATAGTGGAATACTATTAATGAAGGTGGATTTAATAGTAATTTAATTTATTTAATTTAATTGATATTGGCTCTGGGGTGTGTACACATCGCCCGTCACTCTCATTATTGATTAATCTATTTTAATTTAAAGTTAGTTTCAATTTAGATGAGATAAGTCGTAACATAGTAGATGTACTGGAAAGTGTATCTAGAAAGTTAATCAAGATATAGCTTATTAGTGAAGCATTTCATTTACACTGAGAATTTTTCTGTGCGATTCAGGATATCTTGAGATTTATTATATTATTTTTTATTTTTGTTTATTTTATTATTTAATAGAAATAACTTTATTTTATTTTGTCTTAGTATATTTTTAATGAATTGATTAAAATTATAATAGTTAATTAGTAATGTAATTGGATTATGAAATATTATTTTAAATTAATAAAAGTAGATTTTTTTTATTGTACCTTTTGTATCAGGGTTTATCAATATTTTAGTATGTATATACTACTCTCGATTTGGGTTGATCTATAAACAAATAATATTTAATGTGTTATAATTATTAATAATTTGTTTATAGAAATGAAATGTTATTCGTTTCCTAAGGTTTCTAGTTTCTTAAGAAAAAATTTAATTTTTTATGTTTAATGTTTTATTTAATTTTTTAATTATAAATATTAAACTATTTATTTTTAAGGGGATAAGCTCTTAAATGAATATTCTATAATTTATTTGATTTTAATATAATAATAAGCTTTAAATCAGCTATTTTTAAGATTACGTTTTAGTTCATTATTATTAATTATGATTTTATAATTATTTTAGATTTTTTATTAAGATAATTAATTTAATGTTTAAATTTTTGTAATAATGATTGAATTAGTATATTTATTTTGTTTATAATATTTTTTGTTATTAATTTATTATAAGGAACTAGGCAAATTAATTTCCGCCTGTTTATCAAAAACATGTCCTCTTGATAATGTTTTGAGGTCTGGCCTGCTCACTGAAAATTTTAAAGAGCCGCGGTATTTTGACCGTGCAAAGGTAGCATAATCATTAGTCTCTTAATTAGAGGCTGGAATGAATGGCTTGACGAGAAATTAACTGTCTCTTAATAAATTTTAAAATTTAACTTTTGAGTTAAAAGGCTTAAATTTTTCTTTAGGACGAGAAGACCCTATAGAGCTTAACATTTAAATTAAATATTTTTTTAAGATGGTCTTTTTATATTTAATGGTAATGTTTTGTTGGGGTGACATGAAGAATTAATAAACTCTTTATTATAAAATCATTGATTTATGTTTATTTTGATCCATAATTTATGATCATAAGATCAAGTTACCTTAGGGATAACAGCGTAATTGTTTTTTAGAGCTCATATTGACAAAGCAGATTGCGACCTCGATGTTGGATTAAGAAAAATTTTGGGTGCAGTAGCTCAATAATTAGGTCTGTTCGACCTTTAAATTCTTACATGATCTGAGTTCAAACGGGCGTGAGCCAGGTCGGTTTCTATCCTAAGATTTAAAAAATTCATATTAGTACGAAAGGACCATATGAATGGAATAATTTTTTTCTATTTTGATTAAAGTTAATTTTACTATTTTGACAGATTAATGTATTGAATTTAGAATTCATTTATGTAGATTTATTCTACAAATAGTATTGATATATTATGATTTATTAATATTTATTTTAAATTTTCTTCTTTTAATTATTTGTGTTTTAATTAGTGTAGCCTTTTTAACTTTATTAGAACGAAAGGTATTAGGTTATATCCAAATTCGAAAAGGTCCAAATAAAGTTGGGTTTGTTGGTATTCCTCAACCTTTTAGTGATGCTATTAAACTGGTTTGTAAGGAACAGCCAATTCCTATTATATCTAATTATTTGCTTTATTATTTTTCTCCTATTTTTAATTTAATAATTTCTTTAATTGTTTGAATAATTTTCCCTTATTTAACTTATATATGTTCATTTTCTTATGGATTTTTATTTTTTTTATGTTGTACTAGACTAGGTGTTTATACCGTAATAATTGCTGGTTGATCATCTAATTCAAATTATTCATTATTAGGTTCTTTACGTTCTGTTGCTCAAACTATTTCTTATGAAGTAAGATTAGCTTTAATTTTATTATCTTTAATTATTTTGATTGGTAGTTTTAATATGTTGGATTTTATGAATTATCAATTTTATTGTTGATTTATTATTATTTCTTTTCCTTTAGCTTTATGTTGTTTTGCCTCTTGTTTGGCAGAGGCTAATCGTACTCCTTTTGATTTTGCTGAAGGTGAATCTGAACTTGTTTCTGGTTTTAATATTGAATATGGTGCTGGTGGGTTTACTTTAATTTTTTTAGCTGAATATACTAGAATTGTTTTTATAAGTATATTATTAACTTTAATTTTTTTGGGTGGTGATTTTTATTCTTATTCTTTTTTTATTAAAATTGCTTTTATATCATTTTTATTTATTTGAGTTCGTGGAACTTTACCCCGTTTTCGTTATGATAAATTAATATATTTAGCTTGAAAGAGTTTTTTACCTTTATCTTTAAATTTTTTTATTTTCTTTATTGGTTTTAAGATTTTATTGATTAAATATATTTAGTGAAATTTTTCTAGAAATAATAAGTTAATAGAAGAATTATTCTTCTATTTTTATGTTTTCAAAACATATGCTTTTCTTAAGCTAATTAACTTAGTTTTTAATTATCTTGTCTCATATATAAGCTACATGAATATTAATTAAAAAATAGGAAAAGTAAATAATTGTTAAAATTTGTCCTGTTATGATATAAGGTTCTTCGACTGGTCGTTTTCCAATTCATGTTAATAGAAAAACAACAATTACTATTATTCAAAATAAAATTTGATTAATAGGGTAGAATTGAATTCCACGAAACTGTGTTTTATTATAAAATGGTAAAATTATTAAAATGCTAATTGATAAAAATAATGCAATAACTCCTCCTAATTTATTAGGAATAGACCGTAAAATAGCATAAGCAAATAAAAAATACCATTCTGGTTGAATATGTACTGGTGTAACAAGAGGATTTGCTGGTACAAAATTATCTGGGTCTCCTAAAATATAAGGGTTAATTAAACATAGTAAAATTAATAAAGATATTATAATTACAAATGTAATTGAATCCTTAAATGTAAAATAAGGATGAAAAGGAATTTTATCAATATTACTATTTAATCCAATTGGATTACTTGAACCTGTTTGATGTAAAAAGAATAAATGAATTGCAGCTATAGCTACAATTACAAATGGTAAAACAAAATGGAATGTGAAGAATCGATTTAATGTTGCGTTGTCAACAGCAAATCCTCCTCATACTCATTGAACTAAATCTGTTCCTAAATACGGAATTGCTGATAAAAGATTTGTAATAACTGTAGCACCTCAAAATGATATTTGACCTCATGGTAATACATATCCTATAAATGCTGTTGCTATAACTAAGAATAAAATAATTACTCCAATTATTCAAGTGTGTATATACATATATGATCCATAATAAATACCACGTCCTACATGTAAATAAATGCAAATGAAAAATATAGAGGCTCCATTTGCATGGAGAGTTCGAATAATTCATCCATTATTAACATCACGACAAATATGAACTACTCTTCTAAAGGCTATTTCAATGTTAGAGGTATAGTGTATTGCTAAAAATAATCCTGTAATAATTTGAATTATTAAACATAATCCTAATAAAGATCCAAAATTTCATCAGAATGAAATGTTTGTTGGAGCTGGTAAATCTACAAGTGAGTTATTAATGATTTTAAATAGTGGATGTTTTAGTCGAATTGGTTTATTCATTGGTTATTTTATTTTACGAATAGGTCCTTGGTTAATATTAGTAATTTTAACTACTGCTAGAAGGGTAAGGAATAGGTAAATTATTATTAATAGTAATAATGAAAGTGTTGTTATTATAAATTTTTTTTCTAAAGATATAGATATTTCTTGAAAATAAATTGTATTATTAATATTTATAGTTTCTGTATTTTTAATTAAGTCTAAAAATATTTTCTTATCTACAACAATTAATATTATTGAAATAATAATTATTATGATTATTAAAATAACTATAATAATAGATTTAGGCTTAAATAATTCATTTGATGCAATTCTTGTAAAATAAATAAATAAAACTAATATACCACCAAGAAACGTCAAGAACAAAATATAAGATAATCAAAAACTTTCTATTATTGTTCCTGTAATTAAACCAACAATAAAAGTTTGAATAATAATAAATATTATTATTGATATAGGGTGATTTAATTTAATAAAATTAATATTTATTATGTTTGATAATGCTATAATAATTATTTTAATCATTTCAGGGGTTAGTTTATAAAAATATCGGTTTTGGGGATCGAGGATAGAAAAATTTTCTACCCCTGAAGTTTTAAAAGTGGGGGAACTTTCTCATTTTCGGTTTACAAGACCGACGTTTTTTAAACTATTAAAACTAATGTATATATTTTCTATTTTTACTTCTTTGTTGTTATATTTTTCTGGTGTTTATGTTTTTTCTTCAAAGCGTAAACATTTACTTATGGTTTTATTAAGATTGGAATATATTGTTCTTTCTTTATTTATGTTAATTATTGTTTTTCTTATTGAGTTTGATTATGATTATTTGTTTCCTGTAATTTTTTTGGTTTTTTCTGTTTGGGAAGGTGCTTTGGGTCCTTCTATTTTGGTTTCTATAATTCGCTCTCATGGGAATGATTATTTTTTTAATTCTTTTGTTTTGTCTTTATGTTAAAGTATTTGTTAATAATTGTTTTTTTGACCCCTCTTTGTTTTTTACGTGGTTGTTGATGATTAATTCATTCTATAATGTTTCTCTCTAGTTTTGTTTTTATAATTTTTTTTTATTCTTATGCTGATTTAAATATAGTTGGATATTGTTTTGGTTTTGATTATTTTTCTTTTAGATTGATTTTATTAAGTTTTTGAATTTGTTCTTTAATAATTACTGCTAGAGGTTTAATTTATTTGTCTTCTTATCATTCAGGTTTTTTTGTTTTTATTGTTTTGTTTTTATTAATTATGTTGTATTGTTCTTTTTCTAGTTTAAGTTTATTATCATTTTACATTTTTTTTGAGTCTAGATTAATTCCTACATTACTTTTGATTTTAGGTTGGGGTTATCAACCCGAGCGTTTACAGGCTGGTTTATATTTAATTTTTTATACTTTAGTTGCAAGATTACCTTTATTACTAGTTTTGTTTAGGGTTTATGATGTTTCTAAAACTCTTTATTTTCCTTTATTATTTGATTTTGGTTCTTATTATTTAATATTTTATGTTTTTATTATTTTAGCATTCTTAATTAAAATACCAATATTTTTAGTTCATATTTGGCTTCCTAGGGCTCATGTTGAGGCTCCAATTTCTGGAAGAATAATTCTTGCAGGAGTTTTACTTAAATTGGGTGGTTATGGTATTTTTCGTGTTATGAAAATTATTTCTTTTTTAAGTATAAAATTTAATTATTTTTGATTGTCTTTAAGTTTATCTGGTGGTGTTATTGTTAGATTTATTTGTTTTCGTCAAGTTGATTTAAAGTCTTTAATTGCTTATTCATCTGTTTCTCATATAAGAATAGTTATTGGTGGTTTAATAACTATAAATTGATGAGGTTGTATAGGTTCTTTTTCTTTAATAATTGGTCATGGTTTATGTTCTTCTGGTTTATTTTGTTTGTCTAATATTATTTATGAGCGTTTAGGTAGACGAAGATTACTTATTAATAAGGGGATAATTAATTTGATACCTAGAATGGCTCTTTGATGATTTTTGTTAAGTTCTTCTAATATAGCTGCTCCTCCTTCTTTAAATTTATTAGGTGAATTAGGTTTGTTAAATGGAATTATTTCTTGATCTTCTTTTAGATTTTTAACTTTAATATTTTTATCTTTTTTTAGAGCCGTTTATACTTTGTATATATATTCTTATTCTCAACATGGTTCTTATTATGCTGGTGTTTATACTTGTTCATTGGGTTATATTCGTGAATATCATCTTTTACTTTTACATTGATTACCTTTAAATATTCTTTGTTTAAAGGGTGAATATTTCTTTTTTTAGCTTAAGTATTTTAATAAAAATGTTGTTTTGTGGGATCAATGATATGGTTATGTGTTACCATCTTAGGCTGTGTATATATTTTCTATTTGTTCTTTAAGTTTTTTTTCTTTATTTTTTTCTAGAACTTTATTGTTTGTTTTAGGTATTTATTATTTACTTTTTGATTATAGTATTTTTGTTGAATGGGAATTATTTGATTTGAATGGTTGTATAGTTGTAATAACTTTCATTTTTGATTGAATGTCTCTTGTTTTTCTATCTTTTGTTTTATATATTTCTTCTTTGGTTATTTATTATAGAGAGGATTACATAACTGGTGAAATAAATATAAATCGTTTTTTCATAATTGTTTTAATATTCATTCTTTCAATAGGTCTTTTAATTCTTTGTCCAAATTTAATAAGTATTTTGTTAGGTTGAGATGGTTTAGGGTTAGTTTCTTATTGTTTAGTTATTTATTATCAGAATGTAAAATCTTATAGTGCTGGTATATTAACTGCTTTATCAAATCGAATTGGTGATGTTGCAATTTTAATTTCAATTGCTTGAATATTAAATTTTGGTGGTTGAAATTATATTTATTATTATGATTTTGTTTGTGATTCTTTTGAAATAAAGGTTTTTTCTTTATTAATTTTTCTTGCTGCGATAACAAAAAGAGCTCAAATTCCCTTTTCTTCTTGACTTCCAGCTGCCATGGCTGCTCCAACTCCTGTTTCTGCTTTAGTACATTCTTCTTCTCTTGTTGCTGCCGGTGTTTATTTATTAATTCGTTTCAGTCCAATACTGGTTGTTTATAATTGTGGTTGATTTTTATTATTAATTGGTTGTTTAACAATGTTTGTGGCTGGTTTTGGGGCCAATTTTGAATTTGATTTAAAAAGGATTGTTGCTCTTTCGACTTTAAGTCAGCTTGGTTTAATAATAAGAATTTTATCAATAGGTTATTTAAATCTTGCTTTTTTTCATTTATTATCTCATGCTTTATTTGAGGCTTTATTATTTCTATGTGCAGGTTCAATAATTCATAATTTGAAGGATTCTCAAGATATTCGTTTTGTAGGCTCAATTGTTCATTTTGTACCTTTAACTTCTGTTTGTTTAAATGTATCTGGATTATCATTATGTGGTATTCCTTTTTTAGCAGGTTTTTATTCAAAGGATTTAATTCTTGAGATGGTTTGTTTAAGTTGAATTGATTGTTTAGTTTTTTTCTTATATTTTTTTTCAACTGGTTTAACTGCTTCTTATTCTTTTCGTCTATTTTATTATTCAATGTCAGGTGATAATAATTTTTCTTCTTGTTTTTCTTTTGATGATAGGAGATATTTTGTTTCTTTTGGTATATTGTCTTTATTATTTGTTGCTGTTTTTGGTGGTAGATTATTATCTTGATTGATTTTTCCAATTCCTTATATGATTGTTTTACCTTATTATTTAAGGTTTTTAACAATTTTAACAGTTGTTTTAGGTGCATATTTGGGTTATTATTTTTCAAATACTGATTTTTCTTCTGATTTATTTTCTTTAAATTTTTTATCTCTTCTTGGATTTTCTGGTTCAATGTGGTTTCTACCTTATCTTTCAACTGGTTTTGTTGGATATTTACCTTTAAGGATAGGTTATTATTCATCAAAGTCTTTTGATTCGTGTTGAGGTGAACTATTTGGAGGTCAGGGTTTATACAGATTATTTGTTTATTTAATTGATTATATCCAAAATTTATATGATTCAAATTTTGAGCTTTATTTATTAACTTTTGTTTTTTGAATGTTTGTTTTATTAATATTATTCTTTTTATACCTAAATAGCTTATTGTTTAGAGTATAACACTGAAGTTGTTATGGAAATAATTTTATTTTTAGGTATTTATAAATATATGAATATTATTTTTACAGTGAAAATGTAATGTTTTATTTTAAACTATATAAATAGAAATGTTAACGGAGTTTAACCGCTAATATAAAAAGTTAGCAGCTTTCATATTGGCTTTACATTTCTTTAATTGGAACTATTGTTCAATTATATTATTAACAGTAATATGCCTCTTTTTGGCTTCAATTAACAGATGAGGGTATAATTATACCATTTTTCAGGTCGAAACTGAATGTAATGTTTTACTTCTTATTTAACATTAAGGTTGATTGATTTGTCAATACTTTTTGAATGCAACCCAAACGTTATAATTAACTACAACCCTAATCTGCTCATTGTAGAGCTCCTTGATTTCATTCATAATATAATCCTCTTAATAATACTAGAATAAAAAATGTTGTAGATATTGTTCATATTGCAATATTTGATGTTTTTATAATTATTACAATTGGTAAAATTAGTGCAATTTCTACATCAAAAATTAAAAAGATTACTGCAATTAGGAAAAATCGAAGTGAGAATGGTATATCTAATTTTGGATCAAAACCACATTCAAATGGTGATCTTTTTTCTCGATCATTAATTAATTTTTTTGATAGGATTGTTGCAATTAATATAACTATTATTGGTACAATAAATCTAATTAGAATTCTTGTTGATAAAATTATAATTATTTTTCTTGATAATTCAAACTTTCTGATTGGAAGTCAAATGTACTAATTATACTAGAAAAATAATTATTTACCTCATCAATAAATTGAAATATATAAGAATAATCAAACTACATCTACAAAATGTCAATATCATGCTGCAGCTTCAAATCCAAAATGGTGGTTAGGTGAGAATTGATTTATTATATGTCGTGCTAAAGATGAAGTTAAGAAGATTGTTCCAATAATTACATGTAAACCATGAAACCCTGTGGCAACAAAAAATGTTGATCCGTATACTGCATCGGCAATAGTAAATGGTGCTTCTCAGTATTCGTATGCTTGTAATAATGTAAAATATAAACCTAGTAGAACTGTAAAAAATAGACCCTGAAGTGCTTGAGTATGATTAGATTCTATTAGTCTATGATGAGCTCATGTTACAGTAACTCCTGAAGCTAGAAGAATGGCTGTATTAAGTAATGGAATTTGTATAGGATTAAAAGGTTTAATTCCTATAGGTGGTCATATTATTCCAAGTTCAATTGTTGGTGCTAATCTTCTTTTAAAAAATGCTCAGAAGAATGATAGAAAGAATAAAACTTCTGATGCAATAAATAAAATTATTCCTCATCGTAGTCCAATTGAAACAAATCCTGTATGAAATCCTTGATAAGTTCCTTCTCGTACTACGTCTCGTCATCATTGAATTATTGTTAATATTGTGATTATAAATCCAATAATAAATAAATTTATATTAAATAAATGAAATCATTTAGCTAATCCTGAAACTAAAACTATTGCTCCAATTGCTCCTGTTAATGGTCAAGGTCTATAGTCTACTATATGAAATGGGTGATTTGAATGGGTTGTTAACATAGGTTTAATAAACTTCTCTAGAGTATAATGTTCTTAAAATTGAAAATACATATGCTTGAATTATAGCTACTGCTGATTCTAGAATTAGGAGTATTATTTGTCCAATAATTAATATTGAGATCAGATTTGTTGATATTGTTGGTCCTGTATTTCCTAATAATGTTAATAACAAATGTCCAGCAATTATATTTGCTGCTAATCGAACAGCTAAAGTTCCTGGTCGAATAATATTTCTAATTGTTTCAATTAATACTATAAATGATATAAGTATTGGTGGTGTTCCTTGTGGAACTAAATGGGCAAATATATGATTAGTGTTATTAATTCATCCGAATAATATAAATCTTAATCATATAGGTAATGCAATTGTAAATGTTAATGTTAAATGTCTAGTTCTTGTAAAAATATATGGAAATAGTCCTATAAAATTATTAAATAATATTATAATAAAGATTGAAATAAAAATAAATGTTGTTCCATTAAATGATTTAGGCCCTAATAATGTTTTGAATTCATTATGTAAGGTTAAATTTATTTTATTTCATATAATGTTAATTCGTGATGATATTAATCAAAATATTGATGGAATAAGTAATAATCCAATAAATGTTCTAATTCAATTTATTGAAATATTAAAAATATTAGTTGATGGATCAAAAGTGGAAAATAAATTTGTTATCATTTTCAAGTTTGGTCTTTTCTTTTTATTATTATTTTTTTTGTACTTTTAATAATATCAGGTTTAAAAGAGAAGAAGTTTATTTGATTAAATAGAATTATTGTAATAGAAAATAAAATAAATAGTGAGAATCATATAAGTGGTGATATTTGAGGGATTTGGTTAAATTACCCCATCAGAAGTAGACGTTAGTTTACTATTTTTTGGTTTAAGAGACCATTACTTACTTTCAGTCATCTGATGTTCAAGGTGTACTAGTTTTTAGTTATTTTAGATTGACACTCTAATGTTATATTTTAACTAACTCCTTATATAATTTTAGATAATCATTTGATAAATAAATTTACTGAAGTTCTTTCAATAACAATTGGTATAAATCTATGGTTTGCTCCACAGATTTCTGAACATTGACCAAAGAATAATCCTGGTCGATTAATTGTAAATGTTCCTTGGTTTAATCGACCAGGTGTAGCATCAATTTTAATCCCAAGAGCAGGTACTGCTCATGAATGTAAAACGTCTGATGCACTAGTTAAAATTCGAACTTCAGTATTTATTGGTAAAATTGTGCGATTGTCAACATCTAGTAATCGAAATCCATCGATTTCAAGATCTCTTTCTGGTGTTATGTATGTATCAAATTCTACATCTACAAAATCAGAATATTCATATCTTCAATATCATTGTCGTCCAATTGTTTTAATTGTAATTATTGCATCTACTGAATCATCTAGAAGATATAATAACCGTAGTGATGGTAATGCAATAAAAATTAATGTAATAGCTGGTAATGTTGTTCAGATTGTTTCAATTAAATTTCCGTGTAATATATTTCGATTTGTTAATTTAATTATTAATGTATATCTTAATGAATATCCAACAATCACAGTAATTAATAATAATACAACTATAGTATGGTCATGAAAGAATGATAATTGTTCTATCAAAGGAGAAGCTCTATCTTGTAATGATAAGTTTAATCATGTTGCCATTAATTCTAATAAAAGGTTAAACCTTTATATTTAGAGCTTAAATCTATTGCACTAATCTGCCATATTAGAATCTAGAGATTAATTATTGGTAATTCTGAATATCTATGTTCTGCAGGCGGATTATTTTGTAATCATTCTGTTGATCTGTTTATATTTTCTCTAAATATAATGGTTCGATTTATGATTATTCTTTCTCATATAATTAAAATAAACATAGTGATTCCTACAATTGAAATTATAGACCCTATACTAGAAACTACATTTCATGATGTATATGCATTTGGATAATCAGAATATCGTCGTGGTATTCCTGCTAATCCAAGAAAATGTTGAGGAAAGAATGTAAGGTTTACCCCGATAAATATAATAGTGAATTGAATTTTTAATCATGTATTATTTATTGTCAATCCTGTGAATAAAGGATATCATTGAATAATACCTCCTATAATTGCAAATACTGCTCCTATAGATAAAACATAATGGAAATGTGGTACAACATAATAAGTATCATGTAAAACAATATCAAGAGACGAGTTTGCTAAAACTAATCCTGTTAATCCCCCAATTGTAAATAAAAAAATAAATCCAAGGGCTCATAATAATGGAGGATTAAAGTTGAATTTTGTTCCATAAAGGGTTGCCAGTCATCTGAATACTTTAATTCCTGTCGGTACTGCAATAATTATTGTTGCTGATGTAAAGTAGGCTCGTGTATCAACGTCTATTCCTACTGTAAATATATGGTGGGCTCATACAATAAATCCTATTAATCCAATTGATAATATTGCATAAATTATTCCTAAAGTTCCAAATGATTCAATTTTTCCACTTTCTTGACATACAATATGTGAAATAATACCAAATCCTGGTAGGATTAAAATATAGACTTCAGGATGTCCAAAAAATCAAAATAAATGTTGATAAAGAATTGGATCTCCACCACCTGCAGGATCAAAGAATGAAGTATTTAAATTTCGATCAGTTAATAATATGGTAATTGCTCCTGCTAGTACTGGTAATGATAATAGTAATAGGAGTGCTGTAATTACTACTGATCAAACAAATAGTGGTGTTTGATCTAGTGTTATTCTTTCCGACCGTATATTAATTGCAGTTGTAATGAAATTAACTGCTCCTAAAATTGATGAAACACCTGCTAAATGTAATGAAAAGATAGCCAGGTCTACTGATCCTCCTCCATGTGCGATTGCTCCTGCAAGAGGGGGATAAACTGTTCATCCTGTTCCTGCACCATTATCTACTATTGATGATGCAATTAAAAGGGTTAATGATGGTGGTAAAAGTCAAAAACTTATGTTATTTATTCGTGGAAAAGCTATATCTGGTGCCCCAATTATTAATGGAACCAATCAATTACCAAATCCTCCAATTATGATAGGTATTACTATGAAGAAAATTATTACAAATGCATGTGCTGTAATAATAACATTATAAATTTGATCGTCTCCAATTATAGATCCTGGTTGTCCAAGTTCTGCACGAATGATTATTCTTATTGATGTACCTACTATTCCAGCTCATGCTCCAAATATAAAATATAAAGTTCCAATATCCTTATGGTTTGTTGAAAATAATCATTTTTGCGTTAATGAGGATGGTGAGATGGCTGAATTTATAGGCGATAGACTGTAAATCTATTCATGAGAACATTCTCTCTCTCACCAGATTATTTTATTGGTCTTATATTCAATTATGATTCTAGACTGCAATTCTAGAGGTGTAAAATTTTACTAAGGCCTAAAAGATCCTTCTTTTAATTTTAACTTTGAAGGTTATTAGTTTAATTAACTTAAGTCCTTAGTAATGAAATTAGTGTTGATGAACAGATTAATCCTATTGTTGAAATTACTACCATAAAAGGTAAAACTAATATTGTTTTTTTAGTTTTAATTCTTAATGATCAGGAATTTTCTGAATATGATAGAATTAATACTGAAAATCTAATTCGTAAATAGTAGTATAATGTAATAGTTGTTAGTACTACTATAATTGTTATGATTGAGGTCATATTATTTTCGATGAGTAATTGAATAATAATCCATTTAGGTAGGAATCCTAAAAAAGGAGGTAGACCACCCAGTGATAATAATGATAAAAACATAACAAATTTAATTTCTGTTTTTACATTATTTGCTGTGTAGATTTGATTTAATATGAATAGGTTTATACTTTTGAATATTAAAACTAAAATTATTCTTAGTAATGAGTAAACTAAAAAATATAGTTCTCAACTTTTTTCTCTAACAACTAATGATCTAATTATTCAACCTAAATGACTAATTGATGAGTATGCTAGAATTTGTTTTAATGATGTTTGGTTTAATCCTCCTATTGCTCCAATGTAAATTCTTAAGATATTAACCAAGAAAATAAATGTTCTTAATTGAATACAATATGATAAAACTATTATAGGAGCAATTTTTTGTCATGTTATTAGGATTAAGAAATTTATTCATCTTTGAGCTCTTATTACTTCTGGAAATGAAAAGTGAAATGGTGCAGCTCCAATTTTTAATAACAATCTTGATCAGATTATTATAGATGGAATTAAATGTTTTTCTCATCTAATTATATACTTTATTTGAATCAGCAAAATAGAGAATAGTAATATTGTTGATGCTATCGCTTGAACAATAAAGTACTTAATTGCTGATTCATTTATTATTTTATTTTTTTTATTTGCTAATATGGGAATAAACGAGAGTAAGTTGATCTCTAGTCCTATTCAAACTCCAAATCAGGAGTTTGATGAGATGGACAGGATCGTTCCTATCATTAATAATGATAGGAAGAGAAGTTTTGTAGAGTTGTTGTTCATTAAAAAGGAGAGGATTGATGCCTCTATAAACGGGGTATGAACCCATTAGCTTAATTAGCTTACCTTTTTATTTACATTAAGGTGTATGATGCACATTAGTTTTTGATACTAATGGAGATAGTTTAATTCTATCTTATGTAATTTTAATAAGGGTAATTTAAAATTACTTTATTTATCCTATCAAGATAATCCTTTAATCAGGCACCTCATT